AGTTCTTCCGTCAAACCTTGATCAATGAACCGACAAAATCCTTCAAATTGGATCTGTTTAAACCCAGGTATTGTCGACACGCTCTCATTTCTATCCCGGAACATTTGAAATGAATTTCCCATTTATAGAAAAATCTCCTATTATTGTTATTGGCCCACTCTTCATCGAATCATAGAGATTGACCTAGCGTCGATGGAATTTTGATTCTGTTTACTAAATCACATAAAAAATTACCCAATTCCATACCACAAATATGCAATGTATGAAATATGTATGAACGGGAGAATAAAGATCATTTTTTTTCGATTTTTGAAATTGCATTTGGAAGAGAAGAGATGAAAGGAATTGAGAAAACATTCTTGGAACCTCAATAGATTTATGCAATTTTATAGTAATTTCATTACTACTATTCTAATGAGATTCAATATTTCAATTCGGTTGGATACCGGAAAAATAAATGATCTGGTCTGTTCGCCGAGATAAATAGAGAATAATCCGAAACAATACAAGGTTGATTTTTTTCACTTAACCCCTTGGTGTATTCCATTATGAAATATGAAAATTAAAAAAGGATTTGCCGAGAAAAGAAAAACCTTGACCTATATTTCGAATTCGTAAAATACGATTGATTGGGAAGCAGGTTGGTTGTATTTACTTGTATTTATTAAAACATGTGTAGATAGAAATATCTTATCTATCTAGATATCTCTATCTATAGATATGTTTATATATATGTTTCTATGTTTTCCCTTTTTGTATTGCAATTCTATTCAGCACAGGCGGTGTTCGATCCAAAACTCGATTTTTTAGTTTGAGTCAATGGATTCAATGAAAATTTGAAGTACGAGATTTTCGGATAATTGCCTATGGGCATCATATAATATGGATACCCGATTCTATATCTGTGGAATTTCTGGTCTGGTTCCGGGGTTTACATATATGAATATATGTTGTTATAATTGAAATTGAGAAAATGAAAGTTAAGAAAGGTTTTCTTATTGAAAAGAGTCAATATCAATAAAAATTCGTTCTTTTTTTTTTTACTTTCTTATGTTATTAGGGAAACCTAATTTGAGATCCAAATCCAAGAATCATTCATGAATTCGCAATCAAGTCACAAGTCAATAGTTAATGGTTCAAATTTCTCATGAATTTTTCATTTTTTTTTTGTGACTCAAAGTCCACATTTTCCTTTTCAATAGATATTCAATAGATAGGAGAAGTTTTTAGGTATTGTATATTTTGCGATACTATACAATGGGTGGATCTAATCAAAAAAGAAAGGTTTCTTTTCGTAAGGGAAATGATCTGCAATTCCAGAAGATGCAAGTACAATTCAAAAAAAGGAGTTCCGTAATCTCAAAAAGGGAGGGAATATTGTCATCTATTTTGTTTCGTTTTGGCGATATGGCCGAGTGGTAAGGCGGAGGACTGCAAATCCTTTTTTCCCCAGTTCAAATCTGGGTGTCGCCTGATCAACAAAAGACCCGAAATCCCTTATTTTCTAATATAACTCACCCAATTATTTCTGAGTAGAAGGGCGGTTCTGTTGATACGTGCTTGATTCTAAGCATATGGAAGTTCTAGAAAGCTCTATCCATTTTTTGTCTAGGATTCAAAGAAAGATTTTCGTATTAGAAGGGAATCGGGAAGTCTTGAGAACCATTCCACTACTCTACTAATGAAATAGTTACTGACAGGGCAGATTCTAGAAACGAAGGACAGTTTAACTAATTAGTAGTTAGTAATAATAGGAATTAGTAAGAAAATAATAGGAAGAAGTGACTTTGTCTACAAACTCACGAAAGTCCCTGAGTACTCAGATATTCAATCAATATTTGATTGGAGAATTTTTTCTAAAAAAGTACCTCTTTTTAGTAACCCCTGTGGAATTCAAGAATAGAATCAACCGTCTCCAGCTTTTTCACAGAGACGAAATAGATCAAATGGCAAAGGAAAAAATGGATATGTGATAGATAATGATCTATCTTGGTTATCTAGTTGTTATTCCTTTTCTTTCTATGAATTAGGAAGGTTAATAAAAGAAAGAATAGGTCTTCTTTTTTATTATTACTACATGTTCAATTAGTAACCGCTCCCTTGTCCGCGGAAGTCACTGCATATTTTGCTTGTGCTTAATCTTTCCCAATTATACTAGAAATCAATCATCTAAGAATTTCTTATAAGCGTTTTTGGTTCATTAAATAACAAGTTTGGGGTACGAATCCCCCTTTGACTATGCACCCCCCATTTCCCTATTATTAGGGAACAATGATAGAGTAAATCCTTCATATTTATAGAGATAGGGGACATAATTCACATGGATATAGTAAGTCTTGCTTGGGCTGCTTTAATGGTAGTCTTTACATTTTCCCTTTCACTTGTAGTATGGGGAAGAAGTGGACTCTAGAAGTACTATTTATGGAATTGAGGTAAGGAATCAAACCTTAGAAATTGTTTTCTAGATCTTTCTGGAAAGCTTTTTCGTTTCTTTTCACTTTTCACTAGAAAAATGTCAATTCAACAGAAATTTCAATTATTCACATCTTTCTTTTTCGAAAAGGGGATAATAGGCAATTTATTCCACGTGAACTTTTCCAAAATTTTCTATTTCGCCGAACGGGCTTTTATCAGACTTTTTGATAAGACTTATACTTATATAGTATAGGCTTGATAAGACTTATACTTATATAGTATAGGCACAATTAAGAAAATCTTGAACCGGGCGAGTCACATATTGTGTACTCACCACTTCCTTTATTATTGTCGAAATTTGATTTATGCTTTATTGCCATCGACCCATTTCATATCATGATTCAAGCGTTACAAATTAGTAGGGTTTAATACTCCCTTTCGAAATTCGAAGAAGTTCTCCCATCTTTTTTGGAGCATCTCCTATGTTAGCGGCTCAATCAAGTACTGCTTTGGTTTGGAATGTTAAAAAAAGAATTTCTTTTATTAATAAGTGCGCATATTCCTTTCTTTTTTTTCTTTTTCGAGATTTCGGATTCTTTCAAATAGAAATCTCGTAATTCGAACCATAAAAGAGAAAAGTAAGAGCATTCGATTATTTCGATTTCGGATTGATCGGAATTAATACAAATCAATCAAATAAATATAGCAATAGCAATAGCAATAGTGACTTATATACATTCTATCTTCATAGATAGATATCTATGAAGATAGATATTCTAGATTGATTCATATTAAGCCGGCTCTATCTTTAGCCAGTAAAACTTTATACACTACAAAAACGCTAATCGAATATTGCTGATTCTAGCCTTCTTTTTTTATTTGATTTAAGAAATCATTCATAAAGACTTAAGAAGTCAAGTTTCATTCAGATTAATCATTTTGGCTGACTGTTTTTACATATATAATAAGTAAAAAGGCAGTAGGAACTAGAATGAAGAGTGCGGTAGCAATAAGTGCGAGAATATTTACTTCCATAATCTCATTGTTTTTTACTTCGTAATAACTCGGGATTTAATCCCATAGAGAGGAGAAAGTTTCGCCTGTAATTTCAACGGGATGAATTAGATTTCAATAATAAGAATATGAATCCCATAAATATTATGAATAACAATAGCCGGGCTATCAAATCAACTCGTCGTCGCGAATTGAATAGTATAACAGAGAAAGATCTTTTATCCATACTCAATTCAATACAAAATGGAATTCATGATTGAATCCAAAATTGGACTTCTTTTTTCTTCTTTTACATTCTTTCCTTTCTCTAACCTACCATCTTCCTTGTACAATTATCTGATGAAGTCTCAGCTAACCTTCCATTGGTAACAAGTCCTACAAAACAATAGAAGTCAAATCAAAAAAGGGGAAGGGGTTAAGCTCTAAACTTCTCTTTTTTTTGAATTTTTTAATGTTTTCCTTTTTCTTATAAGAAAATTGTAAGAAAAAAAGTCTCAAAAAATGGAATTCTGGTATAAATGAAATGATCTAATCTTCTATCAAATTCTTTCAGGCTTTTTCCTTTTTTCATAAAACCTTTCCTTTCGTTTTCTAATAAGAAGGAAAAAAGATTACTCATTACCTCATTATTAACACTAAAGGGGGTCGATATCCTTCTTTGATTTTTCTTTTCTTTCCTCTTTTCTTGGATTAGTACTAGTATATATTCAAAGTTCAGTGGAAAGTTGGAATGAGATCGAATTTCAAATTGAAATTTGTTAGTCTTAGTAAGCGAGACTACACTAAATCGGAGTCAGAAAGGAGATCGGTTTAATCTGAAAAGTCTTTTTCGGAGTAACTAGAATTCATTTTGGATTGTACAAGAAACAAATTCAAGTTCTCTATGTGTTCCCGAAAAAGATAGGATACTCTATTCGATTATTTCTTCCATTAGATAGAGACGAGAAATTGAAAGATCAAACCTAGTACGCTATCTCTTGGAATCCTTACTATGATGTTACCAATAGTTGCACTAATCCAACTCTATCTCTCTCTCACCAATCAATCGGTACTAGTTGCAATAATGAAAATTTAGATATTTGTTTGTCTTTGATGAGAAATAAAGAAATGTGAAAGGAAAAAGGAAAGAACTAAGAATCTCTAGTGAGAATTGTTGAAATTCTCTTCATTTTCTCGTTTTGGCTCAAAGAGAGCTAAATTGATGTATTTATTTGATCCGTCGGGACTGGCGGGGCTCGAACCCGCAGCTTCCGCCTTGACAGGGCGGTGCTCTAACCAATTGAACTACAATCCCATGGAAATGAGGTATACAAAATCCATTTTTTAGGATTTCAGCCAACCCCATTTAGATTCCAAATTTTCGTGTTGCAATAGAGACATAAGTCATATAGTGATATCTATATGGCTATATACTTTAGTGTTAGTGAGAAGGGCCCGAATTACATTAAGTACTTGTGATCCTTTCCTTATTTATTTCAAAATCAAAAAATGCTTTCTCTTTTCCTTAGACTTTATACTTTATACTTACAGATCTTGATATGAATACCATTACACAATTTCTCGGAACAACTAAATCACGCACACAAATAGAGATTGGTATAGAAAAGAAAATGGGACTCCTTTTTCCCACATATCAGACGCTTCTGGCGGACAAAAAGAATTCTCTCGTGGTCTATGAGCGAATTCTTTTGGGCCGAGCTGGATTCGAACCAGCGTAGACATATTGCCAACGAATTTACAGTCCGTCCCCATTAACCGCTCGGGCATCGACCCAGGAAGAAGAAATTCAAATTTAGACTTATTGATAATGCACGATCAACTTCCTTTTGTAGTACCCTACCCCCAGGGGAAGTCGAATCCCCGCTGCCTCCTTGAAAGAGAGATGTCCTGAACCACTAGACGATGGGGGCATAGGTGTCCGACCACCATCATACTATAGATCATAGTATGATAAGTTTTTTGAAATTGTCAATATTCTGTAATATAATAATAGAATTCGATACAAAGGATCTTTCCGCCTTTCATGATTCCATAGAGCTTTTTGATTCCACATTCCTATTTATGAATTCTTCATTCTAACCTCCATTCGATTCGATATATAAATCATTCCCATTATCCATTATTCATCTTTTATTTCATTATATATATTGAATCCTGTTTAATATAGAATTCAAATTCAATCACATTTTTTGAAATTCGATTTCTAGTTATTTAATATTTAGTTATTAGTTATTTACTATATATATTATATCTATCAATTTCATATACATATCGATAAATATAGAGTAAACCTAAGCCTATTAGATTATTCTATTATACATAGAATTTCTATGAAAAAACGATTCGATATTTTTAGTCTATCTAGAATTGATTCTAATTATTTTGATTGAAGTCCATTTAGATTCTATATTTAATATAACATTATGAAATTGAAATTTAGTAAATGATCTATTATTTACTAATTGTAAGAATTATTCTAAGAGAATTTCGAATAGAAAAATCCAATAAAATCGAAAAAAAACAGAAGATTTTTCTTTTTTTTTTATTTATTTGTTATATAACAAATAAATAAAATATAACAAATAAATAAAAAAATAAAATCTATATAGATAGAATGAAATATCTCCGATCTATGTCAAATTGGTAGGTACATGTATCAAGTGAATTTTGTTCTGCTGAGTAGCAATTTCATATTTCATAAAAGAAATCAGGGTCGGCTTGATTCAGTGAAGTTCTATTTTAAAAAGCTCAATAAACCATTTTATCCTAGACTCGATAGTGAAATTCACTTTCTCATTCCGGAAGAAGGCACTAGCCACTATGAGTCTACTTTATTATATAGTCATTATATAGTCTATAATAATGTACTACATGGAGATATATATCTTACCCACACAATGAATATTCAGGAATTGACTAAAAAGGCCCCTTTAACTCAGTGGTAGAGTAACGCCATGGTAAGGCGTAAGTCATCGGTTCAAATCCGATAAGGGGCTTTTTCCTTTTTTCATAAAAGCGGAGTCGTAGTATTCATAGTTGAGCGTAGAATAACTATACTGCTTGTTGCTATTTTGAAAGAAAAAAAGGAACTAGCTGGATTCTATTAAGTAGAAGGGATTCGAGTAGTTCTAAAGTTCAACATGAATTCATTATTCTTATATATACTACTAATATAATGCTAAGAGAAGTCATCTCTTGAATGACCAAATATTCCTATTTTGAATTATTCCAATCTAATCGCTTTAGAAATCCACGAATGAAAAAGGAAAAGTAAGTGGACCTGACCTATTGAATCCGGACTATATCCGCTATTCTGATATTCAAATTAGATAGAGATTTCTTTGGAACGGTTGACCCTTTTTTCATTTCTTTGGACTCCGCACAAATTTGTCGATATTTCCGATTCCTTTTTTGTATTCCTAGGTATTCCATAAAAATAAAACGGCTATTCCCGGAAGGGGAAAGGTCTCGTCTAAACCACACTATAAAAAAGCATCTTTCTTTAATTGCAGAGCAGGATTCATATCTATCTATAGAATAAGATTTAGATATCTCTATTAGATCCTACCTTCAGTTACCAACAATTTCTATATCGATGCATCCCATATTTTTTGTTTCGACAATGTGATGGAGAATACATGCGAGAAAAAAACTTTCATTTTGGGTCTCTTAGTATTTTCTTTTTGATTTTCTTTTTTATGTATTCAGTTGCATTAAGTTAGGAAAAAATAGGAATTCTTTTTCTGACAGATAAAAGTAAGAAAACGAAATCAAAAACTATTCGAAGTATCTTCCTTTCCTCGACCCATGACAATGAAAAGATAGACTCGGAAGTTTTCTATTTATCAGAAAGAAAGCGGAGGGAGGGGAAAGTGCACAGAAAGAAAAAGAATATATATTGTAGTGTAGTAACCTATATAGAAATAGAAATTAGAAGAATCTTTCAAGATATTTCATTTTTTGATTCTTAATCTCACGAACAAGAATAAGATTAGTTGGTTCATGGAAAGTAAGGAGTCGGTCTGGGAATCAACTGGTAAGGAAAAAGGGGATTTTTTGTTCCTTGAAGAA